CACAAGATCTAAATACAAGATAAGATCGAAGAGTAAATAACCCAATACTTTTATTGTTTATTGTTAGGTACATAATAAAATGAATCCGATGGATCCTTGGGATTCGTGGATCATTTTATATCCCGTAGGTTCAGACTAGAGATCAAGCCAGGGGAGGGCTCCTTCTACCCACCCTGTATATTGTCTTTTTAGTTCCATGTTGCAATAGAAACGTATTATTTTATTATAGGATAGAGATTATACGAGAATGAATTCTGCATTTTATAGGAAGAAAAGAAACAACTATTTATCTTGTTATTGATAATTTGTACATGACATGAGAGAAACCTGTCTTTCTATTTTAAATTGAGGAAAAGATTCGATCATAATATATATCGAAGTGGATACCCCGGATTCTCCAAAAATAAGAATAATTTCTTTCAATACTCACCCGTTGTTAGTTAACAATCCTAATGATTGGATCCATATGCTTCATTTTGATAGGAAATAAAAAAAAATAGTAAAATGATTCTTTATCGAATGACTATTCATCTATTGTATTTTCATCAAATAGGGGGCGGGAAGACTCTATGGAAAAATGGTGGTTCAATTTGATGTTGATTAACGAATTGATGTTGTTTAACGAAAAGCTAGAACATAGGTGTGGGCTGAATAAATCAATATATAGTTCTGATGCTATTGGACATACCAGTGGAAGTGAAGAGCCTATTAAAACGGATACGGGGAAAAACATTCCCCATTGGAGTAATAGTAGCAGTTATACTTTCCGTAATGTTGATTATTTATTTGATATCAGGAATATTTGGAGTTTTATCTCGGACGACACTTTTTTAGTTAGGGATAGTAATGGTGACAGTTATTCTGTATATTTTGATATTGAAAATCAGATTTTTGAGATTGACAATGGTAGTTCTTTTCTGAGTGAACTAGAAAGTGTTTTTTCTAATTATTTGAATAGTGGGTCTAATAGTAATAATCACTACAATTATCATTACATGTATGATACTCAATCTAGTTGGACTAATCACATTAATAGTTGCATTGATAGTTATCTTCGTTTTGAAGTCAGTATTAATAGTTCTATTTCAGGTGGTACCGACAATTCTAGTGACAGTTATATTTATAGTTTCATTTGTACGGAAAGTGTAAGTGGTAGTGAAAGCGGGAGTTCTAGTACTAGTATAAGAACGAATAGTAATGACAATGACAGTGATTTCAATATAAATCAAAAATACAGACATTTATGGGTTCAATGCGAAAATTGTTATGGATTAAATTATAAAAAATTTTTTAAGTCAAAAATGAATATTTGTGAACAGTGTGGATATCATTTGAAAATGAGCAGTTCAGATAGAATTGAACTTTCGATTGATCCGGGCACTTGGGATCCTATGGATGAAGATATGGTCTCTATGGACCCCATCGAATTTCATTCAGAGGAAGAACCTTATAGAGATCGTATCGATTCTTATCAAAGAAAGACGGGTTTAACTGAAGCTGTTCAAACGGGCGTAGGTCAACTAAACGGTATTCCAATAGCAATTGGGGTTATGGATTTTGAGTTCATGGGGGGTAGTATGGGATCCGTAGTTGGCGAGAAAATCACCCGTTTGATCGAGTATGCGACTAATCGATCTCTACCTGTCATTATTGTGTGTGCTTCCGGAGGAGCACGTATGCAAGAAGGAAGTTTGAGCTTGATGCAAATGGCTAAAATCTCTTCTGTTTTACATAATTATCAATCAAATAAAAAGTTATTCTATGTCTCAATCCTTACATCTCCTACAACCGGTGGAGTAACAGCCAGTTTTGGTATGTTGGGAGATGTTATTATTGCTGAACCAAATGCCTACATTGCATTTGCGGGTAAAAGAGTAATTGAACAAACATTGAATAAGACAGTACCCGAGGGTTCACAATCAGCTGAGTATTTATTCCAGAAGGGCTTATTCGACTCAATCGTACCACGTAATCCTTTAAAAGGTGTTCTGAGTGAGCTATTTCAACTACACGGTTTCTTTCCCTTGAATCAAAATGAAGGAAATTGAAATTAAAGTAGAGCACTAAATTAAATTATTTGTAGCGAACAAGTATTTATATTTAGTTCATACTAATAAAAAAAACTCCTTATTAGAAAGAAGATAAGGATGGGAGAAGAATAATTCAAAAATTAATTTTGAAAATTAAATATGAATTAGGTACACTTCATTTAATTCGACATTCCTTGCACTTATAATAGATTTCATTAATATTACTTATAAATAGATATCTTTATGATAAGATATCTTTATAATAGGTATAAAGAAAGGGGCACCCGTTCTATGACAGATCTCAACTTACCCTCCATTTTTGTGCCCTTAGTGGGCCTAGTATTTCCGGCAATTGCAATGGCTTCTTTATTTCTTCATGTCCAAAAAAATAAGATTGTATAGATCCGACGGAACCAATTCTCATCAATTTATTTGAACATGGTATCATAACGGGATCATAATACATATATTTATTTAGTTTAATATGGTACGATATGTGGCTCTTTTCGAACACAAAGGAAAGAACTGTTTGTTATGCATACGGACACATGATATCCGCGTAAATGCATATATATGGATATAGCTGGTAAAAAATGAATGGATTGGCGAATATTTTAAATAAAAAGTCAACGTATATAACCAATTACTCCTGATGGTTTCCATCAAAATAGTGCTAGTTGATGAGAGTTACTTCGGGATCAATAGAAGTAAAGTCAAATTCATTTTGGTTATTCTCTCAATTCCAATCGAATGCAAGCGGATCTAGTATAGTATGAACTGGCAATCAGAACATATATGGATAGAACTTATAACGGGGTCTCGGAAAACAAGTAATTTTTGTTGGGCCTGTATCCTTTTTTTAGGTTCACTAGGGTTCTTAGTGGTTGGAACTTCCAGTTATCTTGGTAGGAATCTGATATCCGTATTTCCATCTCAGCAAATAATTTTTTTTCCACAAGGGATTGTGATGTCTTTTTATGGGATTGCAGGTCTATTCATTAGCTCCTATTTGTGGTGCACAATTTCGTGGAATGTAGGTAGTGGTTATGACCGCTTTGATAGAAAAGAAGGAATAGTATGTATTTTTCGTTGGGGATTTCCGGGAATAAATCGTCGCATTTTCCTTCGTTTCCTTATGAGAGATATACAATCCATTAGAATGGAGATTAAAGAGGGTCTTTATCCTCGTCGTGTCCTTTATATGGAAATCAGAGGCCAGGGAGCCATTCCATTGACTCGTACTGATGATAATTTGACTCCACGAGAAATTGAACAAAAAGCTGCTGAATCGGCCTATTTCTTGCGCGTACCAATTGAAGTATTTTGAAATGAACTGAAGAATAAATGTCTTCCCAGCATGAGAAAAGACACTTGTGAATTCCCCTTTTAAGACAACTGAAGTTTCCGCAGAATGTTCATTCGAGCGAAACATATTAGATTTTTTCCCGTTCCGTTGTCGAGGAGACCACATAGAATAAAACAAAAGCAGGAGAACGTATATGGAACAACAACTATAATCAAAAGCAATTTTTTGTAAACCAACTCCATTTTTTTATATTTTATACTAGTCATTTTATATTTTATACTAGTCAAAAGTATTATCTACTATAATTAGAATCTAATAAGTATGCTTCATCAAATATATCCGAACTTGGATTTTGTAATCGTAATATAGAATTTTTCTTTTTAGGTTCAAGAATTTTAATTAATACGTTATTTCCGGGCTTTGGTTATATGGTGATTCATTTCTAAATAATGAATTGATGCGAGGGGAGTTTTTTCGTCTCGAAATCCGACGAATATTCGTGACTTCCAGTGGGTTTTCGAGTATTCATCGAACGGATAATCAAATTTAGATGAAATTAGTTCGAATTTTCCCAATTGAGATATCTCCGGGAATTCTATATATATCTTAGCCGAAAAGGACCCTTATTCTATTTCTATATCTAGATCCAAGGACGAAATTTTAAGACAAAAATGGGAATAGATTTATAGGTTCGATACCTTGTTATAGAATTCGTGCTTCGGAGAAATATCAGATAGAATAGACGAATGAAGTAAATTCATTAACAATTCACATATACAAAATGAAAAAAAACACACACACACATTGACTTCCCTCCCATATCTCATATCTATAGTATTTTTGCCCTGGTGGGTCTCTCTCTCATTTAAGAAAAGTCTGGAACCTTGGATTACTAATTGGTGGAATACCCGGCAATCCGAAACTTTTTTGAATAATATTCAAGAGAAAAACGTTCTAGACAGATTCATAGAATTAGAAGAACTATTCCTGTTGGACGAAATGATAAAGGAGTACCCGGACACACATATACAAAAGCTTCGTATAGAAATACACAAGGAAACGATACAATTGATCAAAACACACAATGAGTATAATCTACATATCATTTTGCATTTCTCGACAAATATAATATGTTTCGCTATTCTAAGTGGTTATTTTATTCTGGGTAATGAAGAACTTAGAATTCTTAATTCTTGGGTTCAGGAATTTTTCTATAATTTAAGTGACACAATAAAAGCTTTTTCAATTCTTTTAGTTACTGATTTATGGATTGGATTTCACTCGACCCATGGTTGGGAACTTATAATTGGTTCGGTCTACAACGATTTTGGATTGGCTCATAATGATCAAATTATATCTGGTCTTGTTTCCACTTTTCCAGTTATTCTAGATACAATTGTGAAATATTGGATCTTCCATTATTTAAATCGTGTATCTCCTTCACTTGTAGTCATTTATCATTCAATGAATGAATGAAGAACTCATTCATTGAATGATATGAATCAAATTAGAATGTTTCTTCGTGTATAAGGAAAGTATTTTCAATCTTACTGATTCTTTATACTTCTACCTGTTTACCTGGTCAAGTTATTCGTCCTATATTTGTACAATTATTCCAGTACAATGGCAGACTCGTGGATAGGGAACTATACTAGCTAGCTACC